TTTTATTAAACTATAAACTATAAATATTGAAATATTGTATTTGTATTTTATTAAATATTAAAATTAAATATTAATATTATTTATTAATATTAATATAAATTAATAAAAAGATTAATATTTAATAAATAAAAAATTAAATTAAATATTAATAATATGCATAATATTAATATGCTTATTATGTTTGTATTTGTCAGGCCCTTTACTTATTTTAATTCAATTAGATGTAAATGAACCATAACTATGTAGTCCGATTCCTAATAGATTGATCCCAAAATAACATATCCAAATTATAAGAAAGCCTATAGAGGCCACTATTGAAGAATTTATACCTTCCAATCTTTTCTTTTTTCTAGTATGTAAATAAATTGCGAATATGGTCCAAGTAATAAACGCCCAAGTTTCCTTTGGATCCCAATTCCAATATGATCCCCAAGCCTCATTAGCCCATACTGCTCCCGAAAGAATACCTATGGTTAAAAAGATAAAACCTAGACTAATAATACGATAACTCCAACGATCCAATTGTTGAATAAATTGAGACCTGTAATAATTTCTATAAGAAGCAAAAGAAGTGTTTTGTAAAACATTGTTTCTTTCGTTCATGTATTTGATCTCAGCAAAAGAAAATGACTCATTCAAAAAAAGATTATTGTTGTTACCAATCTTTCTTATTATGACTTTTTGAAATGTAATGACTAAAAGAGCTACTGATAATAATGATCCACATAAAAGAGCTGAATAGCCCAATACCATCATACTTACGTGCATCGTTAACCAATGCGATTGTAGAGCGGGTACTAATATTCCGAATTGATGCAGTTCGGTTAAAAGACCCGAAGTCGCAAAGCCTTGGGTAAAAATAACACTTGGTGCTATTATTGTGCTTAAATGGGTTTTAAGCTTTTTAAAACCAAAACCTGGAATTATATGAAAAATGGAAAAACCCCATGAAAGAAAGATTACCGATTCATATAAATCACTTAATGGTAAATGTCCCGAAAAAATCCAACGAGTAACTAATAATCCCGTTATACAGAAAAAAGTTACTATCATGCCTTTTTCGGACGAATCATATAGTACTACGATTTCATTGACTAATAGGGTTAGCAAACGAATTGCAATTAAAATGGATACAACCGAAAACGATATATGAGTTAATATATGCTCTAAAGTTGAAAATATCATATAAAAAAAATATCTCCTAATTATATGAACGGAAATCGGGAATTAAATTCATTATAGGACTTACTCTTTTATAAAATAAGATGCCATGCCGCCACTCGGACTCGAACCGAGATGCTCTAGCACTGCTTCCTAAGAGCAGCGTGTCTACCGATTTCACCATAGCGGCTTGCTCGAAATCATAATAAACGATTTTTAGTCAATCGTCTAGATTGAAAGAGTCGATTCAAATGCAAGATTTCTTTCCAAAATAGGATATTTTGGAAAGAAATCTTGCATTTCAGAAACCGAAACATTAAATAATTATAATTAAAAAAAGCCCATTCCAAAACAAAAATGAGGTAAATTTTCTATTGAACAGTTCAAAACATTAACAAATAGAAATTTTTACTTATATCTTAATCTTATCTCATCTTTTATTTTTTGTTTGTATAAAAATTTCTATAAGATATAGAAACTAAAAAAAAACTTTTAGAGTTACCCGTAGAAAGAGATTTCGCTAACGAAAAAGCTTTCAATGCTACCCAATATCCCTTCTTTTTCCAAATTGTTTTCCGAATCCTTTTTTTTGATATAGAAGTGCGTTTTTTTGGAGCTGCCATTCCAAAATTAGACTAGTTTGTTTATTCCTATAGTTGGATGTGAAAGACATCTATTGTTCTAAATGAATTATGAATTGTTCTTTAATTAGATTAGACATATATCTTTCTTATCTATTTGTTTTTATAAATTATACTATTCTACTCCTTTTCATAAGGAATGTGGATTTGTAAAAATAACATAGTCTTTTTTTTCCTAATAATCGTTTATTTATGTAATTCTTACAAAAAAAATATCCTTTTATATTAATATTATATATTTATTTATATATTATATATCGTTCTTTTTTTTGGATTTATACATGGAATAAAATACATCAAAAAGTTTAAGAACCCAACCCTTATCTTTATTCCGCTTACTTGGTCGTTAAAAAGATACATGATTTTTTAAAATCATGTATCTTAATTACTTTTTTAGTAAACTGTTGAATATCATAACCCTTTTTACAAACTTTTTCCAAAGATATATGTCTTTTTCTTGAAATGTAAAATAATAAATTAGTGACAAAACAAATTAATGATTCGGAATCAAAAAAAAACCTACAAATTCTTATTTGAATCAGATGGATTATTTTTTATGATTCATATAAAAATAAATTAATATTTTTAGTTTTGGTGTAATTATTTATCCCCACTCTCTGGATATAAATTATTGTATAATAATAATTTAAAAATCTTAATTTATTAATATTGTTAAATTCATATTAAAAAAAAGTTGATTTTTCACTAGTAATTTGGTCATATCATTTGACCCATTTTCACTTCGTACTTTCAACTATTGGAAATATTGGACAAAAATTCAGAATAATGAACAGTGGATAATTCTATTTTTTATCTTAATTTTAATTTTTTTATTAACTGAACCCTTTCAAAAGAGATAAAATTGGCGAATAAGAAACAAAACTCATTAAGAATCCATTTTTTTCCTTTTTTTTTTTTTGTATGGAATATACACATCAATTTTCATGGATCATACCCTTCATTCCACTTCCAGTTCCTATGTTAATAGGAGTGGGACTTCTCCTTTTTCCCGCGGCAACAAAAAATATTCGCCGTATGTGGGCTTTTCCTAGTGTTTTATTATTAAGTATAGTTATGATTTTTTCGGTGGATCTGTCTATTCATCAAATCAATAACAGTTCCATCTATCAATATGTATGGTCTTGGACTATAAATAATGATCTTTCTTTAGAGTTTGGCTACTTGATAGATTCACTTACTTCTATTATGTCAATATTGATTACTACTGTTGGAATTCTGGTTCTTATTTATAGTGACAATTATATGTCTCATGATGAAGGATATTTGAGATTTTTTGCTTATATGAGTTTTTTTAATACTTCAATGTTGGGATTGGTTACTAGTTCTAATTTGATACAAATTTATATTTTTTGGGAATTGGTTGGAATGTGTTCTTATCTATTAATAGGTTTTTGGTTCACACGTCCTATTGCGGCAAATGCTTGTCAAAAAGCGTTTGTAACTAATCGGGTAGGGGATTTTTGTTTATTATTGGGAATTTTGAGTCTTTATTGGATAACAGGTAGCTTGGAATTTCGGGATTTGTTTGAAATATTCAAAAACTTGATTTCTAATAATGAGGTTAATCTTTTATTAGTTACTTTGTGCGCCTTCCTGTTATTTGGCGGTTCAGTTGCTAAGTCTGCCCAATTCCCCCTTCATGTATGGTTACCGGATGCTATGGAAGGGCCTACCCCTATTTCCGCTCTTATCCACGCTGCTACTATGGTAGCGGCGGGAATTTTTCTTGTAGCCCGCCTTCTTCCTCTTTTCATAGTTATACCCTCCATAATGAATGGAATAGCTTTCATAGGGATAATAACAGTAGTATTAGGAGCTACTTTAGCTCTTGCTCAAAAGGATATTAAGAGAAGTTTGGCCTATTCTACAATGTCTCAATTGGGCTATATGATGTTAGCTCTAGGTATGGGCTCTTATCGAGCCGCTTTATTTCATTTGATTACTCATGCTTATTCAAAAGCATTGTTGTTTTTAGGATCCGGATCCATTATCCATTCAATGGAAGCTATTGTTGGATATTCTCCAGATAAAAGTCAAAATATGGTTCTTATGGGCGGTTTAACAAAACATGTGCCAATTACAAAAACTGCTTTTTTAGTGGGTACACTTTCTCTTTGTGGTATTCCACCCTTTGCTTGTTTTTGGTCCAAAGATGAAATTCTTAATGATAGTTGGTTGTATTCAACAATTTTTGCAATAATAGCTTGTTCCACAGCAGGATTAACTGCATTTTATATGTTTCGGATCTATTTACTTGTTTTTGAAGGATATTTAAACGTTAATTGTAAAAATTTCAATGGAAAAAAAAATAGCTCATTTCATTCAATATCTTTATGGGGTAAAGAAAAAGAAGCGAAAAAAAAAATGCATTTATTATCTTTATTAACAATCAATAATAATGGAAGGGCTTCCTTTTTTCGAAAGAAGACTGATTCACATCGAATTGATAGAAATAAAAAAAGCATAACATGGACTTTTATTGATATTAGCTATTTTGAAACTAACAACACTACTTTTTCCTATCCCCATGAATCGGAAAATACTATGTTATTTTCTATGCTTGTATTAATACTATTTACTTTGTTTATCGGGGTTATAGGAATTTCTTTCAACCAAGAAGGACTAGATTTGGATATATTATCAAAATTTTTAATTCCGTCTATAGATCTTTTACATCCAAATTCAAATAATTCTGAGAATTGGTATGAATTTGTCACAAATGCAACTTTTTCGGTCAGTATAGCTTTTTTCGGAATATTTATAGCGTCCTTTTTCTATAAGCCTTTTTATTCATCTTTACAAAATTTAAACTTACTTAATTTATTTTCAAAAAAGGTTTCTAAAAAGATTGTTGCAGATAAAATAAGAAATCTCATATATGATTGGTCATATAATCGTGGTTACATAGATACTTTTTATAGAATATCTTTAATTAAACATGTAAGAAGATTAGCTAAACTAAATTCTTTTTTTGATAGACGAGTAATTGATGGAATTCCCAATGGGGTGGGTATTACAAGTTTTTTTCTGGGAGAAGTTATAAAATATGCAGGGGGTGGCCGAATTTCTTCGTATATTTTATTGTATTTTTTTTATGCATTAATCTTTTTATTAATTTATATTAATATTAATAAATAATATTAATATTTAATTTTAATATTTAATAAAATACAAATA